TTTCCGAACACCTCATAGCATTTTCAGGGATGGGACCTTCGAGGTTTTTTTTTTCATTTTTTTATAAAATAAAAAATATTTTTCTCGTAGACTGTCCCTTCTTTTCTAATGGGTTTCGAATAGAAAAATCCTTTTTTGGTCTATTAATACCTAGGTCAAATCCATGAACTTAATTCGGTTATTCCTCTCTATTCTTAAAAATCCCCTAAGTCATGAATCAGGAATTGTCTTATAACTCGTAAATCCGATAAATAAATTATTTAAAGAACTGTTCAAGAAACAAAAGATCCCTTTTCTCACTCTCGTTACCAGTAGATCCCCAGACAGACTACTCTCCTTTTATCAAAAAATCTGATTCTTGAATCTTGTTCGCGAAATAAAAATAAATAGTTTTATACATTCTTCTAATTTCTATGTCTAGGAAACTACTAGAGGATCGTATATTTTATTACTTTCTATTTTACATTTTTTCTTTTATTGTCTTCTTTGTTCTATTTTCCTTTCTTTCAGATTAAAAAAACTCCAAAGTATACTTTTTTGCAGATCGAGGTAAGAAATTCGAATATTTTTTCTATTTACTTTTTTTTTTATCTATCTGTCAGATTCTTTAATATTGTATGGAATTTTTTTAATAATAATAAGAGATTGTAAGTGAAAGTTTCTTTCTCGCATCCATTAATTGCCGTAAAAATCTCGTATGCATAGATATGAAAAGAAACTATTTGATACGCGAAGTCATGATTTGATGGATTTTTCTATTATTTCTATAGATATATATCATATCTTAAAGAAATAATAGAAATGTAATTGGATCTTTTCTTGCATTCGGAAAAAAAGATATTTTAACTTGTTATGTAGGAATTTAGAATAGAATAAGTCCTTCTGCATGGAGAAGAGGAATAGCAATTTATTCCTATAGAACCTCTAGGAACAATAAGATTTAATCAGAAATATCGACGGATTCTTGAGGAGTCCAAATCAAAGAAGTATTAAAAACAAAAAAAGATCCACAGTTCGAATTTAATTTCTATCGAATTTGAATATCAGAGTAGTAGATATAGTTATGATTCAATGGGTTAGGTCCACTTACTTTTTTTTAGAATCTTTCCCATTTTTTTGATTGGAATAATAGAAAATAGTAATAACTGACAATTAAAGGAGATATCACATTCTAAAAAAAGAATATATATAGAAAATGGAAATAATAATATTTCGAATTCGAACTAGAATTACTTTACTATATGCGAATTTAGTAGAATGATAACAATAACTTATTCGAATTAGAATTCGAAATTCCATTTTTTAATGAAATTCTACTATTCCTTAGTTTTTTTTATTTTTCAAATTGAAACTTCTTACTAATATCAACAATATCTCTATTCTTCCTGCAAATATGAATACTACTGTTGGCGTTTTATGAAAAAAAGTAAAAAGCCCCTTATCGGATTTGAACCGATGACTTACGCCTTACCATGGCGTTACTCTACCACACTGAGTTAAAAGGGCCCCGTTTGATTCAATTCCTGAATAAGGAACCAGCCAATAGGAGTTTAGTACATCTATTTGTTACTGCATATACTTATTCTATAAATAATCTTAGAATATATGTACATGGATCTATTTGATTTACATACCAACTCATTAAGGAACAAGAAATCGGATTTACCTAATAGAGTATAGTTAAAAAAATGATTTATTGATATTGGATTTGAAAAATTTCAATGGAATGCTTTTTTTCAAAACCGATTCGAATTGAAGTCATCCTCATCATAACACGAAATTCATTTCATTGATACATGTACCCACTAATTCAAATATTTCATCGAATCATATCATTCCATTATATTGACAATTTCAAAAAACTGTTCATACTATGAACATAGTATAATGGCGGTCGGGCAAGTATGCCCCCATCGTCTAGTGGTTTAGGACATCTCTCTTTCAAGGAGGCAACGGGGATTCGACTTCCCCTGGGGGTAGGGTACTACGAAAGGAAATTGATCGGGGATTATCAATAAACAATAAAGACTGAAATTGATTCTTCCTGGGTCGATGCCCGAGCGGTTAATGGGGACGGACTGTAAATTCGTTGGCAATATGTCTACGCTGGTTCAAATCCAGCTCGGCCCAAAAATTTGCTGATCCACCATGAAATGATATAACCCATTTGTTGTTCTCCGAAAATGACCGATGTGCTCGGATACGGAAAAAGAAAATTTTCATACATCCCTAGTGCTATTTCTTTTTTCCGTATTACATATTTTTTCTACAAATAGGATTTTGCTAAATTCCTATCAGGATCAGTAAGTATAAAGTCTAAGGATCAGTAAGTATAAAGTCTAAGGAAAGGATTCAAAAAAAAAATAGTCTTTTTTGTTTCATTGATTCATTTTTCAATCGATTTGGCAATAACGAACGGATTACTTGTAATCCGTGTCGATCTCGCTAAAGTGCATACCCATATATCTATCAATATATAAAATAGATATCAATATATAAAAAAGTCCGCCTCTTTCAGTTATAGTACAACGGAATCGAAAATAAAAAAAAAAAGAAAGGGTTTGAATGAAATTGTAAGAATATGTATGCTATATGATTTTTCCCCCGGGATTGTAGTTCAATTGGTCAGAGCACCGCCCTGTCAAGGCGGAAGCTGCGGGTTCGAGCCCCGTCAGTCCCGATGGATACAAATCCAATCAAAAAAAGATATCAATTCATTTCGTGTGTGAAAGGGAATAAAAATAACAAAAAAATCTCATTTCTAACAGGGATCCCTTTTTTTTCTTTCTTTTTTAGTTTAAGGTAAAGGTTCCGACGAAGAAAGAAAAAAGGAAAAGGAATTTTTGATTGCATCAGAAAGTCAATTTTTTTGGGGTATGGATAAAAGATCTTCCTATGGTATACTATTTAATTCTCGACGATGAATCGATTTGATAACTCAGATATTGTTATTCGTGATATTGATCCGATTTGATATCATCGAGATAGAATTAAATTATACCTTTGAATTTTCCTTTTCCGACGAAAGATTTCTCATTTCTATGGGATTAAATCCCGAAGTATTTATTTAAAATGAAAGAGAAAGAAAACATAGAGATTATGGAAGTAAATATTCTCGCATTTATTGCTACTGCACTTTTCATTCTAGTTCCTACTGCCTTTTTACTTATAATTTACGTAAAAACGGTAAGTCAAAGTGACTAATTTTACTTAAACATGACTTCTTATTTCTTATCAATGCAATGACAATGATTGAATAAAAAATGAAAAAGGATTTCAATTTCGGCTCTTAGTTTGAAATGAAATGATCAGACTACAATCAGAAGAATTCTATGAAATCCGGATAGTATGGTAGAAAGAAATAAAATCTATTTCTTTCTACTATACTATCTATTATTGTAGTGTATAAAGTTTGACTCTATGTTTTCTTTTATTTATTCTATAAAAATTTAGGTTTCATGTGGACCGATCTATAAATATTGATTTTCATACATTACACCACTGGAATACAATAGAATTTCAAAATGCGGATCTATTTGAATTTCATTAATTAATATTAATAAAATAACTAAAATCAATAGTTACAAAATTTCAGAACCCAGCTACAATTGATACAATTTGATCCCTTAACTCAATTAGTAGTACCCTTAGAGTCCACTTCTTCCCCATACTACAAGGGAAAGGGAAAATGTAAAAACTACCATTAAAGCAGCCCAAGCAAGACTTACTATATCCATGTAAATTTTTTCTCCTATCTTTATCAATATGAAGGAATTATTTCATTATTGTTCACTAATTTTTCTTGTATTTTTTTTTCACTAAAAATTTTCTAATAATAGTGGAATCGCTGGTACAGAGTCAAAAAGAGATTTCGGGATAACACCATTGACGAAACAATCCAATAAATCCAATTAGAACATCTAACAAGTTCTTATCTGATTTCTAATAGAATTGAAAAATATTAAGCAGAAAGAAAAAATATCCAGAGATATCATTGGAAGTATTAAGGTTACTAACAGGTAGGAATAAAAAAACCTATGTTTTATTTTGCCCCTAATTTCATTAAGTAAAAAAGAAAGAATCGAGATAGATTAGTTTGCGTACTCATACTCTTATTTGCATCTCTTATTTCCATTTGATCTAATCCTTACCGTCTCCCGATTCGTTCTCTAAAACAATCGGAAAACAGCCTCTGAAATTATTTGACTAGAGGTTACCGAAAAGAAAGAATTTTCTTTTTCTTATAATGGAAATAGAATAGAAATCATTTTTGAATTTGAATAATATATTCAATATTAATAATAAAAAAAAAGAATATTAATATTAAATTAGAACAGAACTTTTTAAATAAATCTAAAAAAAGAAAGCCAATTCTATATTTTAATTTATCTAACTAATATTGAATAAATGCGGAAGCACTCATATACTTTACATGAGTCTGTATACAAGGTTTTTCTTCAGCCCCTTCCACAACTCAAAATCCAAAAATGGAATTAGATTCCCTGTCCGACCTATCCCTATCCAATCTAATTCAAGACCCAGTCAGTAGACGGACACTACAGTAGTAGTGGAGTGAAAGGACTATCATTTCAAGATTTATCGATTCCTTTTCACTATTAGAATGAATTTTTCCTTGAATTCGAGACGAAAAGATTTACAGCATTTTAGAGAACAAACCTCCCGATGCTTAGAATTTTGAATCAAACAAGTCTCAAGAGTCCTTTTCCCGCGCTTGCTTCCGCTGGAAAAAAATAGAAAGTTTTCTATCAACAAAACAGAATAAACTATTTCAAATTTCTTGTCGATCAGGCGACACCCGGATTTGAACTGGGGAAAAAGGATTTGCAGTCCCCCGCCTTACCACTCGGCCATGCCGCCAAAACGATACAATATAACAATATATATAATATATATGAGAATATCCCCTCCCCTCAAAAAACAAAAAAGGGGGGTGGGGTTCTAAACTTTTTTTGATGTGTTTGTATCTTCAATTCCGTTTT